TTTCTTTTATTTATTGTTTTCTTTCTCATATTTCCTTCAGATGAATATAAAACAAAAAAAACTCCAGAATATATTTTTTCATTTCATTTCACGGGTCGAGAAATCCACTTCGAATATTTTTCTATTTACTTTTCTATATCAGAAAAAGAGAGAAGTTCCTATTTTTCAATCTAATACAATATTAAATTAAATAATATTAAATTAAATATTAAATAATAGGAGACTCAAAATGAAAGTTTCTTTTTCGCACTTACTCTCCATCACATTGTCAGAACAAAAGTGTCATATGTATCGATATGGAAATATTTGATATGTGAAGACATGATTTGATTTAGGTTTCTATCTAATAAATTCTATATATTCTATATAGATAGAAATGGATCTTGTTGTGTTCTGGAATCAAAGAAAGATAAGATGTTGAAAAAGGCTGTAACTTGAAATAAACGTTTCTCTTTATCTAGAAAGGAATAGAATATTAATTTATTCCTAGGAACAAGAAGATTGAATCGGAAATATCGACAGATTCTTGTGGAGTCCAAATAAATATGAAATAAAAAGAAATCTACTGTTCCAGTTTCATCTCTATCGAATTTTAATATCAGAATAGTGGATATAGTCACGATTCAATGGGTTAGATCCACTTACTTTTTCTTTTGTTGATTTTTAATCTTTACAATTCTTTACAATGGATTTGATTGGAATAATATAATTCAAAATCAAAATATAAATATATTTGTCGCTTCAAGAGACGACTTATCATTATTCATTATAATAAACAAATGTTCAACTTTCTTTTAGAATTACTCTACTCTAACTCATTAGAATAATAACTTATTAGAGTTAAATTATACAGTTTCTAATTAAATTATTATACATATACAGTTGGTTTTTTTATTACCAATAAAAACAACATCCCTATTCTTCGTTTCAATATGAATACTACTATTTCACTGGAGTTTTATGAAAAAAAAGCCAAAAGCCCCTTATCGGATTTGAACCGATGACTTACGCCTTACCATGGCGTTACTCTACCACTGAGTTAAAAGGGCCGTTCGATTCAATTACTGAATGAATCAGTAGACGGATAAGATCTATTTATATATATATATATAAGTATATGCAGTAGACTCATAGTGGCTAGTAGCTCTCAGGAATGAGAATTCTAATTTACTTAACGTGTAGAGGGTAAAATGGGTTTATTGATATTGGATTTGATAAATATCAATGCAATGAATTGTTTCAAGGCCGATCATAATTGGCTTATCAGAACAGAACGAAATTCATTTATTTGATTTGATTAATACATGTACCTTAGCAATTCGACATAGATCCAATATATTTTATCGAAACATGTGATGAAGAGATTTGCTTTGTCCACCGAACCCAATTTTTAGAAAAAAAAAAACACACATAATTTTCGATAACTTCTTCCTCCCTCTTCCAAAAATTCCAGATTTACTTTTTGTTAATTTACTGGCTTAGTGTGAGATCGAAATACGCCTGTCTCGTCGTAATAATGAGTGAATCAATGAATGAAAGTGGAAGAAATGAAGGTTAACTCCCTTTTTTATGTTTATGTCAGACCAATCACTTCCCGAAAGGATCTTATACTTTATATTATTAATATAATCTAGTTTCTTTTTATAATATCTATTTATATAATAGATTGAATTTATCTAATTCATTTCTATATAGAATAGAGTGGCGATTAAAATGAATGATTTACTGAGTATAAATCATGAATCAAAAATGGAAAATCATAAAAGATGGAAAAAGCTTTCGGATCTAGTCATATCATTCCATTATATTGACAATTTCAAAAAACTGTTCATACTATGAGCATAGTATGATCGCGGTCAGGCAAATATGCCCCCATCGTCTAGCGGTTCAGGACATCTCTCTTTCAAGGAGGCAGCGGGGATTCGACTTCCCCTGGGGGTAGGGGTACTACGAAAGGAAGTTGATCATGGATTATCAATAAACCTAGAATTGATTCTTCCTGGGTCGATGCCCGAGCGGTTAATGGGGACGGACTGTAAATTCGTTGGCAATATGTCTACGCTGGTTCAAATCCAGCTCGGCCCAATAATTCGCTGATCCGCCATAACATAAAATGCCCATTTTTTTGTATTTTGTTTTCCAGAAAAGCCAAACAAAAAAAATTAGGGAAGAATAAAAAAAGTCCAATTTTCTGATATATCCATCCCTACCGCTATTTGTTTTTTATTTGTTCTATTTATTTGTTCCCATAAATTCTGACCTTGATAACGCTCTAGATTCATATCAGGATCATTAAGTAGAAAGTTTAATGAAAAGAAAGAGTAAAGTAAACAAAAAAGACTCTTTTTTTCATTTTTAAATTGATTATTGATCAATTTATTTGGCAATAACGAAAGGATTACTAGTAACTAGTAATCCGCGTCGCTCTCACTAAAGCGCATACCCGTATGGATATCAATATATCACTCACGCCTTTGTTTGTTACAACACGGCGATTCGAATCTAAAATCTAAATAGAAAATGGCTTGAATGAAATCATAAGAATATCTATGCTGTACACTTTTCTTTATTTCCCTGGGATTGTAGTTCAATTGGTCAGAGCACCGCCCTGTCAAGGCGGAAGCTGCGGGTTCGAGCCCCGTCAGTCCCGACGGATACAATAAAAAAAATACATCAATTGATCCCTCCATTTTCTGTGAAAGGGGATACAAATGACAGAATTTCATTCCCAACGATATCCTTTTTTTTTTATTTATTTTTTCCTTTCTATTTTTTGTTTTTGTTGGGGTTTATTTGTAAACTATTTGTAAACGGTGAAAGTGGAAAAGCAGTCAGATGATACATCATCAGATGATTGTACAAGGAAGGCGGTAGATTATCGAAAAGAAAGAGTGGAAAAGAATATATATAAATAAAGGAAAGGAATTCTTTTGATTGGACCAGGAATCAAATTTTGTATTCGGTGTGGATAAAAGATCTTCCTATGTTATACTATTCAATTCTCGACGGTGAATCGATTTGATAGCTTAGATATTGTTATTCATGATATTGATCCGATTCGATGTCATTGAAATGTAAGTCATCGCATTGAATTTACAAGCGACAATTTTATCATCTCTATGGGATTAAATCCCGAGTTATTGCGAAGTAAAAAAAACAATGAAATTATGGAAGTAAATATTCTCGCATTTATTGCTACAGCGCTGTTCATTCTAGTTCCTACCGCTTTTTTACTTATAATATATGTAAAAACTGTCAGTCAAAGTGATTAATTTGAATGAAACTTGACTTTTTATCAAGGATTTAAGAAAAAAAGGATTCCAATTTCACGTCTTAAATAAAATGAATGGACTAGAATCAGCAGTATCCTATAAAACTCGATAGTATGGTAGAAAAAAAAAAAATATGAATCTTTCTACCATACTATCTATATCTATTATTGTAATGTATAAAGATACAAGCTTAATATAGATGAATCTACAATATGTATCTTCATACATGTCGATATCAATTAAATATATGTAATGTACATAGTATCTCAATTTTATTTCTTCGCTTGATCTATTTTATTTGTGTTGATTTCAATCAATCTGAAATAATTGAAAGGCAAGTCTTACGATTTTCTAATTCTTTCATTTCATGGATTTGATTCTTTTGATGGATACCGAGATTCATATTGAAAATAATCAGAAATGAAGGAAAAATGGAATGGAATAGGCATATATTAATTTAATAAAAAAAGAAAACCAAGTAATCTTTTTTTTTAACATTCCAAAGAAGTAATTCATTGAGCAGTTGACAGATGATCCAAAGAGTTCTATGGTAACTTTTCTTCGTATTTCGTTTCGAAAAAGGGGTATACCCTACCGATTCCGATTTTGAATTTAACTTCTTTTCTTTGATCCATGATATGAAATGAGTCAATAAAGCATGGCATAAATGAAATTCCTAAAATAATAAATAAAACAGAGGGTAAGTGTGCAATATGTGACTACACTAAGGCAAGATCTTATTAAATAAAAGAACTACTTTTTTTTCTCTTTGAACAGTAATAGTAAAGAGGGAAGGAAATAAAAAAAAGCAAATACAGAAAAAAAAAAAAGGGGGGGGGGGTTCCTTGTCCCTCATTGTCCATATATAACTCTGGTAAGAGCTGGTTCATCAAAATAGAAAATTTAGGAAGAATTCTTTTTTTTTTAATAAATTGCCTATCATCCGGATCCTTTTTACTTTCGAAATACGAACATGGGAATTATTGAAATGTTTGTTTGATTTTGATTGAAAGGGTATTATTCATCTATATTATTCATAGAATACATTACTCCACTAGAATCCAAGAATTTCGAAATGAAGACTAATAAAATGGTTAAAAAAAAAAGGCTTTGCAAAACGATCTAGAAAACAATTGATACGGTTTGATTCCTCAACCCAATTAGGAGTACCCCTAGAGCCCACTTCTTCCCCATACTACGAGTGAAAGGGAAAATGTAAAGACTACCATTAAAGCAGCCCAAGCAAGACTTACTATATCCATGTGTATTATGTCCCCTATCTCTATGAATATGAAACAAATATGAAGGAATTTTTCCATTATTGTTCACTAATAATAGTGGAATTACTGGCGCAGAGTCAAAAAGAAAAGGGAATTCTGACACACCACCGTTGATGAAACACTTCAATAAATCCGCTTATAACAAGTTCTTATATGATTTCTAGTAAAATCGAGAACCATTAAGCACAAGCAAAATACGCAGTAACACTTTTTGAAGTATCAAAAGAATGCTACTCACATGTAGCAATAATAAGACTTATTCTTTCTTTTGGTGTCCCTCATTAAGTAAAAGCCAATTATCCATCCAATCTAATATTAATTGGATGCCTGAACACTCAGAGACTTTCATCAGTCTGTATACAAAGTATCTTCCAACCCTTCTACAACCATTCATTAGTTAATTAGACACTCCCGTTATCCAATCTAATTCAAGACTCCCCTAGTAGCC